GTCTGTTTTCAAAGCACGAAGAGTAATTGATCAGATTCGCGGACGTTCTTATGAGGAAACACTCATGATACTGGAACTAATGCCTTATTGTGCATCTTATCCAATTTTAAAATTAGTTTATTCTGCAGCAGCAAATGCTAGTCATAATATGGGTTTAAATGAAGCTGATTTATTTATTAGTAAAGCTGAAGTCAATAGAGGCACTATTGTGAAAAAGTTAAAACCCCGGGCTCGAGGGCGTAGTTATATGATAAAAAAAACCACTTGTCATATAAAGATTTTTTTAAAAGAAAAATCTAAAATTTAGATTCCTATTTATAAAAAAACGGATGGAAAAATAAAACTAATAGAAAAATATGGGACAAAAAATAAATCCACTTGGTTTCAGACTTGGAACAACTCAAAGTCATCATTCTTTTTGGTTCGCAAAACCAAAGAATTTTTCTATGGGTCTACAAGAAGATGAAAGAATACGGAATTGTATTAAGGACTATGTAAAAAAAAATAAGAAAATATCCTCAGGTTTCGAAGGAATTGCCCATATAGGAATTCAAAAAAGAATAGATTTGATTCAAGTCATAATCTATATTGGATTTCCTAATTTATTAATAGAAGGACGAACACGAGGAGTTGAAGAATTACAGATGAATGTACAAAAAGAGTTTAATTCTGTAAACCGGAGATTAAACATTGCTATCACAAGAATTGAAAAGCCTTATGGACAACCTAATATTCTTGCAGAATATATAGCTTTACAATTAAAAAATAGAGTCTCATTTCGAAAGGCAATGAAAAAAGCTATTGAATTAACTGAACAAACGGGTACAAAAGGAATTCAAGTACAAATTGCAGGGCGTATCGACGGAAAAGAGATTGCACGTGTCGAATGGATCAGAGAAGGCAGGGTCCCTTTACAAACAATTCGCGCTAAAATTGATCACTGTTCCCATACAATTAGAACTATCTATGGAGTCTTAGGCATCAAAATTTGGATATTTGTAAACCAAGAATAAGAATAAGAAAACAAGAATAATGGACCTTTATTTCTATCGCCATTCTGCTCATCGCTAGAAAAAATTTCTAAAATCCTTTCTTCTTTTTCTTTTTTTATTAATCAAAGAACAATTAAAATTCTATAAGGTTTAATAAAAATTTGATTTACCCTTTCATTTAATTTATATTTTAGTATAATTGCTATGCTCAGTGTGTGACTCGTTAATTTTTTCTTTAGAATAGATTGAAAAAAAACAGGCTTACCCCGCTATAAACTTAGTAACTATCAAAACTAAAGAAACTCAAAACTAATAACCAACTTATTGCTTCGTATTGTTTAGATCCCAAGAAACAGTCACTATATGACTGAATCGATCATATAGTTGTAGCAACTGAAATTCTTTTCATAAAAAATAAATCTAAATCTAATTATGAATTGTGAAAAAAAAAGGGGATGTGGAAAAAAGGAAGGATGATAGAAAGAGAGAATAAAGATCTCAATGATATATGATTCTCATATGTATGGTTTATGAAAAATTACCCCATAAAAAAGAAAAAAGGCAGTGTTATCAAGCATCAACATCAATATACAATGACAATAGAATAAGAAATATACAAATAAAAAATAGAAATATAGAAGAAAATATAATCTATTAAAAATGAAAATAATAATCTAAATAATCTAATCAATTCAATATGGATAATAGAGTCTATTATCTATGTAATAAGATTGTAATAAGATAGAAAAATATATAATAGAAATAATTTAATCGAGCTTCGGGTTAAGAAAAACTGAGGAGATTGACTCGAAAACAAATAACAGATTTTGTTGAGAGCTCCATTGCAGAGTTCAGGCCTAAGCATTAATATAGAAGCTATGGGAACGATGGAACCTGTGATTACATAGGATTTTCTTGAAAACGAATCAATCCTAATGATTCATTGGGTAGGATGGCGGAATGAACCAAGAAAAAATGTATTTCTTCTGAATAGTTATGAATTGACCCTACAAATGAAGGAAGAAAGAGTCAATATTCGCCCGCGAAACCTTTCCTTATTTCATTTCCTAATTTCATTTATTGGATGAATATTGGCGTGATTCAATAGAGGTAAAGTAAAAGAGATAAAGTAAAATACTTTAGAAATCTTGATACTTGATAAAAGAAAGAAGCATTATATATAAACAAATTATATATTATATATAAACAAATAAAGAAACACGTCTAATTCTATTAATTATGTTTAATTATGTATTATATTTTAATTATGTATTATATATAAAGATAATTATGTATTATATATAAAGTATAAAGAGCTACCTATGTAACAAATTCAAGATAAAAAAAATAATGTAATATTTATGTAATATTATTGAATCATTTCATTCGCGAGGAGCTGGATGAGAAGAAACTCTCATGTCCGGCTCTGCAGTAGAGATGGAATTCAGAAACAACCATCAACTATAACCCCAAAAGAACCAGATTTCGTAAACAACATAGAGGTAGAATGAAGGGAATATCTTGCCGAGGCAATCATATTTGTTTTGGCAGATACGCTCTTCAGGCACTTGAACCTGCTTGGATAACAGCTAGACAAATAGAAGCAGGGCGAAGAGCAATGACACGATATGCACGTCGTGGTGGAAAGATATGGTTACGTATCTTTCCCGACAAACCTGTTACTGTAAGACCTACAGAAACACGTATGGGTTCGGGCAAGGGATCCCCCGAATATTGGGTATCCGTTGTTAAACCGGGCCGAATACTTTATGAAATAAGTGGAGTATCAGAAACTGTAGCCAAAGCTGCTATGGAAATAGCAGCATGCAAAATACCTATACGAACTCAATTTGTTATTTCAGGATAGGTAAACAAAAATAAAATAAAAATGAAGTATTGAGAATGAAAAAACAACCACGGATTTATTTATCTATGGACAGACAATATTTCTTTTTTCCATTATCCCTTGCATTGAAATAAGATATTTCAATAAAAATGATATGATTCAACTTCAGACCCTTTTGAATGTAGCGGATAACAGTGGAGCTCAAGAATTGATGTGTATTCGAATCATAGGAACTGGTAATCACCGATATGCTCATATTGGCGATGTTATTGTTGCTGTAATCAAAGAAGCAGTGCCCAACATGCCTCTAGAAAGATCAGAAATAATTAGAGCTGTGATTGTACGCACGTGTAAAGAACTCAAACGTGCCAACGGCATGATAATACGATATGATGACAATGCAGCGGTTATCATTGATCAAGAAGGAAATCCAAAAGGAACTCGAATCTTTGGTGCAATTGCTCGAGAATTGCGACAGTTGAATTTTACTAAAATAGTTTCATTAGCACCCGAAGTCTTATAGATGAAAATAGGATATATCCTATCTCTATCTATCTATCTAGATATATATAGAATATTCAAATAGCTAAAATAGATCTAATTAATAGATTGTATCTCATGCATATACTTTAAATTTCTAATAATTTTTTAGAATTGAATAATAAAAAAAAAATAAAACAAAAAATAAGCATGTTGATTATATCAAAATTAGGAGGCACCAATAACTATAGTTCGTCATGGGTAGGGACATTATTGCCGATATAATAACTTCTATAAGAAATGCTGACATAGATCAAAAGAGAAGAGTTCAAATAGTATCTACTAATATAACTAAAAACATTGTGAAAATACTTTTACGAGAAGGTTTTATTGAAAACGTTCGAAAACATCAAGAAAGTCAAAAAAATTTCTTGGTTTCAACCTTACGACATAGAAAGACTAGGAAAGGGAATAAAATAATTTTAAAGCGTATCAGCCGACCCGGTTTACGAATCTATTCAAAATATCAACGAATTCCTAAGATTTTAGGTGGAATGGGAATTGTCATTCTTTCTACTTCTCGAGGTATAATGACAGATCAAGAAGCTCGACTAGAAAAAATTGGAGGAGAAATTTTGTGTTATATATGGTGATTCTGCTGAAGTACCCTAATTTTCTCTCGAACTTACTATTTGTAAAATAGAGAGGAAAAATGAATTATAGAACTCTTCCTCTATTAGTTAATAATTAAAGGGGGTTCCCTGGAATGAAAGAACAAAAATTAATTAATGAGGGTTTAATTACTGAATCACTTCCCAACGGTATGTTCCGAGTTCGATTAGATAATGAAGATCTAATTCTAGGTTATATTTCAGGGAGAATCCGACGCAGTTTTATACGTATATTACCCGGAGATAGAGTCAAAATCGAAATGAGTCGTTATGATTCAACTAGGGGACGTATAATTTATAGACTTCGCAAAAAAGATTCGAACGATTAGATCATTCTTTTAAACATCCCTTTTCGTAGGGATATTATTCGAAGTTCAAAAATGCAAGAAACTTATTTTTGTTTCAAAAAAAAAAAGAGATTCAGAATGAAAGTAAGGAATGATAAATATGAAAATAAGGGCTTCTGTTCGTAAAATTTGTGAAAAATGTCGCTTGATTCGTAGGCGGGGTCGAATTATAGTCATTTGTTCCAATCCGAGACATAAACAAAGACAGGGGTAATCCTTCTCAAGTTCTAAATCAAGAACTTTTTCAAATAAAAACCCATGTACATGTAAGTACATGTAAAAAGAAAGAAGAAAGGATTCGTTTTCATATGAAACGGATATCTCCGTATCTTTCTGTAAATTTTTAATTCTTCTTTCTTTTTATTTTATTCTTATGAATATGATCTAATAAAATATGACAAAACCTATAGCAAAAATTGGTTTACGTAAGAATGCACGCATTGGTTCAAATAAGAATGAACGTAGAATACCAAAAGGAGTTATTCATGTTCAAGCGAGTTTCAATAATACTATTGTAACTGTTACAGACGTACGAGGTCGGGTAGTTTCTTGGGCTTCCGCAGGTACCTCTGGATTCAGAGGCACAAGAAAAGGAACACCCTATGCTGCTCAAGCCGCAGCATTTAATGCTATTCGTACATTAGTTGATCAGGGTATGCAACGAGCAGAAGTTATGATAAAGGGTCCAGGTCTCGGAAGAGATGCGGCATTACGAGCCATTCGTAGAAATGGGATGCTATTAAGTTTCGTACGTGATGTAACACCCATGCCGCATAATGGATGTCGCCCCCCTAAAAAAAGACGCGTGTAAAAATAATAATTTAAGAGATTCCAAGAGAAATAAATGATTCAATGATCTGATCCAATAATAATAAATAAAAGAAAAATAATCGTATGGTTCGAGAAGAAGTAGCAGGATCCACTCGAACACTACAGTGGAAATGTGTTGAATCAAGAGTAGACAGCAAGCGTCTTTATTATGGTCGTTTCGTTCTGTCTCCGCTTATGAAAGGTCAAGCCGATACAATAGGTATTGCCATGCGAAGGGCTTTACTTGGAGAAATAGAAGGAACATGTATCACACGTGCAACATCTGAAAATGTGCTGCATGAATATTCTACGATAGCAGGTATTGAAGAATCAGTACATGAGATTTTAATAAATTTGAAAGAGATTGTATTGAGAAGTAATCTCTATGGAGTTAGGGACGCATCCATTTGTGTCAGGGGTCCCAAAGACATAACAGCTCAAGATATAATCTCACCACCTTCTGTACAAATAGTTGACACGACACAGCATATAGCTAACCTGACAGAACCAATTGATTTGTTTATTGAATTACAAATCAAGAGAGATCGCGGATATTGTATGAAATCCACAAATGACTCTCACGATGGAAGTTATCCTATAGATATTGTATCTATGCCTGTTCGAAATGCGAATCATAGTATTCATTCTTATGGGACTGGGAATGAAAAACAAGAGATACTCTTTCTAGAAATATGGACGAATGGAAGTTTAACTCCTAAAGAAGCACTTTATGAAGCTTCTCGTAATTTGATTGATTTATTGATTCCTTTTCTACATGCAGAAGAAGAGGACATAAATTTCGAGGAAAGTGAAAACAGATGGAATCTACCCCTTTTTTCCTTTCAAGACAGATTCACAAATTTCAAAAAAAACAAAAAAAGAATTCCATTGACATGTATTTTTATTGACCAATCAGAATTGTCTTCCAGGACCTATAATTGTCTCAAAAGATCCAATATACATACATTATTGGACCTTTTGAGTCACAGTCAAGAAGATCTTATGAAAATGGAATATTTTCGCATAGAAGATGTAAACCAGATATTGGGCACTCTACAGAAGCACTTTGCAATCAATTTACCTAATAAAAAGTTTTCATTTTAAATTCATTGGAATTCTTTCATTTTTTAGTTTTTAGAAATAAAAAAGAATAGATTAAATTTTTAATCTTCGACACGGTCCATATATTTGCAGAATAGATCATAATAAGATTGAAGTATCTAAGGAAGATCCCCTTCTGGATCTTCCTTAGATACCTATATCGTGGTATTTAACGGTTTAATCAATTTGAAAAAGACCTAAAGTTAGGGATTTCTCAATAGGTAAAGTTGCTCCAATACCTAACCAAAGAGCTACTGCGGTACCGATCAAAAAGACTGTTGTAGCTACCGGACGACGAAATGGATTTTGGAATTTATTGACATTCTCCAAAAAGGGTACTGTCAATAATCCTATTGGTACTGAAACCATTAAAAGAACACCCAATAACTTATTGGGCACTGTCCTAAGTATTTGAAATACGGGAAAGAAGTACCATTCGGGTAATATTTCCAACGGAGTTGCAAACGGATCCGCCGGTTCACCGATCATTGACGGCTCTAGAACTGCTAAGCCCACATTACATGCAATAGTGCCTAGAATTACTACAGGAAAGATATATAAAAGATCATTGGGCCATGCAGGTTCTCCATAATAATTATGTCCCATCCCTTTAGCCAATTTAGCTCTTAATACAGGATCATTCAAATCAGGTTTCTTTGTTATTTGGATAGGTGAATTCTTATGGATTCATCCCCCAAAGGAACCGGACATGATAATTTTTTATCATCCGGCTCGAGCAAGAATCAAAAGAATCACAGAAATAGAGAAATAGATTCATAGAACATAAATAGGTCGTCCATAGAAGATCTATATTTAAGACATATCTACATATATAATGTAGAATGTAGAATGACTCTATGTAAGAAAAGATTTATCAAATTCAATTTCCCCGAGTTTCAACGATTTATTATTCATTGCAAAGAATTCAGTTCTAGCAACAAGGAAATGCTCAATATCCAAGTTGGCTTACAAATCCGATTATGATCAAGTGCTTTTTGGATTGTCTCATGTCTTTTGGTTGGTATTTATTCCCACAACATCTCGATTGTATTACATATACAAAAATACAAAGTTTTTACTTGTTACTAAGAAAGTCTAGCCTCTGTTCTTCTTTAGATCCCTTAGTTAACTCCGATAGTATCATAGATCAGGGTCGATGCAGAGGAAATGAATGCATCTACATACTATAAAAAACTTACTAAGATTACTATCAAATTAATACGAAATACTACGAAATACTAAGACTATCAATTAATTATAAGAAAATTACTAAAAAAAAAAGAAAAAATGAAACAAAGTGAATAAATAGAACATTGGATCATTCCACATCACTTATTCTAGGGATCTTACGGAGCCTGTTCATGCATGACATGATTCGGGTATGATCATAGAAAATATTCTCCTCAAGCGAACCGGCCTATCCTATGCTACATAAAAGGACTGACATGATGGTTGGATGCGGAGACACATTGGGTTGTGAATTCCAACGTGGCGGATAAAATCATATATCTGCATAGACCAATCAATAGTTCAAGTCACACACTCCCATAATCCATCCTATCCTCTTTTAGGAAAATATACTTCAACTATTCGATTCGTACTAAATAAAAAATACTTCAGAGTTGAATAGAAGTATCCAAATAACATGCCCTATTTTTCAATAATCCATAGTTGCAGCAATGAAAGACTCTTGTTCCTCCCGGATATGATAAATTACAAATATCTATGATCTGCCTTCTCTATTCTCTATAAAGGACCCGAAATACCTTGCTTACGTATCATTGGAAAGTGCATTAACATAAATACGGCAGTAAGAAGAGGCAATACAAAAGTATGTAAACTATAAAAACGAGTCAAAGTGGACTGGCCCACACTAGCACTTCCACGTAATAATTCTACCAAAGGTGATCCTATTATAGGAATAGCTTCAGGCACACCTGTTACAATTTTGACTGCCCAATAGCCAATTTGGTCCCGAGGTAAGGAATAACCAGTTACGCCAAAAGATGCGGTCAATACAGCCAGAATAACCCCTGTAACCCAAGTTAATTCGCGGGGTTTTTTAAAACCACCCGTAAGATACACACGAAATACGTGTAAGATCATCATTAAAACCATCATACTTGCCGACCATCGATGAACTGATCTAATTAACCAACCAAAGTTGGCCTCAGTCATTATGTATTGAACAGAGGAAAAAGCTTCTGTAACAGTTGGACGATAGTAAAAGGTCATAGCAAAACCCGTAGCTACTTGTACTAAAAAACAAGTAAGCGTAATCCCCCCTAGACAATAAAATATGTTGACATGAGGAGGAACATATTTACTAGTTATATCATCTGCAATCGCTTGAATCTCGAGACGTTCCTCGAACCAATCATATACTTTATTGAGATAGGTAACCCAAGAAAGACTCCCCCTCTGAGAGCCGTATATGAGAATTTCATCTCGTACGGCTCAAGCCGAAACACACAAATACTAGTTTCAACGGATATGGAATAGAGAGTTTCAAACTTCTTGTGGCTTAACCGCTTGACTCGATTTTACCCAAAGATATGAAGTAATAAAAATCCGGAATCTCTTCTTTGTGATGATAATGCCAAGAAATACAATCTCAAGTTGGCTCATTATCTTTCTTTATGTTAATCGTGATAGGCCTCTTGAATCTTCTCTTCCCTATCTTTTTTTTATAGGAATTCTCTTGTTGAGACCCTATGAATTAATTGAAACCTCAGATTCATACTAGAACCACGATGATTTAAGAAAACCAAAGCTAAACTCCTAAACTCAAAGGGTTTCTGAGTAAAAACCATTTGATAATCACTTATTCAATGAATGTAATAACTCAATAAAATAGAGAGAAAGAGGTTTCTTTCGGAAGTATGAAGAAAAAAATTGTTTGATTTAGAAAAGACCTATTTCCCTTTTTTTTAATCCGGTTGCGAGGTCTGAATAATAGATATGAATCATAGTTCAAATATTTCTTTTCTTGATCTATTCTATATAGTCCGTGCTCCAGAGACTAGAATAAATATCTGACGAGGTAGAATCATCTTGATAGAGATGACAGGTCTATTCTCTGTATTCTAAATAGGATCAATTATAACAAGTCACACGCTCATATTCCGGAAATGCAATATCGAAACAAATAAAATTCACGATCGAACTACCAGAATGGTCTATAAATCCAAGTCTTAGGTAATCTTAAGTTGAAGTATTCAGTATTTTAAGCATTAATAAGCATTAAGTAAATAGAAGTAAAATAATCTTTTTTACTAGGACTTCCTAGTACCTAATTCATTGAAAATCCATCCAGTAAAACAGATGAATTATAAATTTCTAAAATAATAGATAGAAATATTGCAAATAGAGCCATTGCAACTCCCATAAGTGGTGTAGTCCCCCACCCTGGAGCTACTTTTCCATATTCCGAATTCAATGGTTTCAATAAACTCCCTATGCCAGTCCGTCTTGGTCCAGATCTAGAACTACTCTCAACGGTTTTTGTAGCCATAAATCCTCTTTCATCATGGGTTTAAATCTGTTGACTTTGTATACCATTCCGTTGTAGTTGTAAATAAACGACATTATCGTGATCCTTTGTGATCTTGAAATTATCGAAAAAATGGAAACAGCAACCCTAGTCGCCATCTCCATATCCGGTTTACTTGTAAGCTTTACTGGGTATGCCTTATATACCGCTTTTGGGCAACCCTCTAAAAAATTAAGAGATCCCTTCGAAGAACATGGGGACTAGTTGAAGTAATGAGCCCCCAATATGAATATGGGGGCTCATTACTTCAATGGAAATAATGAAAAATCATTTTATTTTTTTAGTTGGAACTTTAGGTGGTTCTCGAAAAAAGATAGCGAAAAAAATTATTCCTAAAGTAGAAACTAAAAGGAATGTATAAACCAATGCTTCCATAGATTTGCTCGTGGTTTACAATTATAGCTTCCACACCTATTCATTTTGAATAATTTACTAAAAAAATTCTAAATTGAGATTTACAATTTATTCTATTTCTTATAGAGAATCTATATATAGTAGATATACATACTATATAGATTCTATATTCTATATGGATATAGTCATATCTTATTACTATTATATTCTATTCTATTTATTAGATTTCTTATAGATTTAGATATTAGTATATTAGATTAATATCTAAATCTAAATACTCAATAATTATAATTATATAAATCTAAATAATTCAATAATTTTAAATAATTTTAGAAAGAATTAATATAGAAAATAGAAATCTTGAATATGAAATAGATAATAGATTCAATTCATTATAGAAATTAACAAATTAGAAATACTAAATAGCTAAATACTCTATATATATATCTAAACTTCTATACTCGAAATACTAGAACTATAAATACTAGAATAAAAAAATACTAGAATAAAATAAAAAAAATAAGAGGCAAAAGATGGCAAATAAATTTTGTATCAGACTACTTGTCTCCTTGTAGTTGGATCTCCAAGTTTTTGGAATGCTCCAAATTCCACTTGAGCATCCAAATCTGGATCAATACCAGCGAAAACATCTCTGAACAAGGTTCTGGCGCCGTGCCAAATGTGTCCAAAAAAGAAGAGCAAAGCAAACGTAGCATGCCCAAAAGTGAACCAACTCCTTGGACTGCTACGAAAAACACCATCGGATTTCAAAGTAGCCCGGTCTAATTCAAAAATCTCACCTAATTGGGCACGTCTAGCATATTTTTTAACAGTAGCGGGATCACTATAAATGACTCCATTGAGTTCGCCACCATAGAATTCAACAGTTACCCCTACTTGTTCAACACTATACTTGGATTCTGCCCTTCTAAAAGGAACATCGGCCCTCACAATTCCGTCTCCATCTACCAAAACTACCGGAAATGTTTCAAAAAAGGTAGGCATACGACGTACAAAGAGTTCGCGCCCTTCTTTATCTCTAAATACGGGGTGACCTAACCACCCAACAGCTATTCCATCCCCGTTATCCATTGAGCCTGCTCTGAATAATCCCCCTTTCGCCGGATTATTACCAATGTAATCGTAAAAAGCTAATTTTTCCGGAATTTTAGACCAAGCTTCCGATAAGCTCATATTTTCGGCTAGTCCGGCCCCAACTCTTCGATATATTTCTTGCTGGAAGTACCCCTGATCCCACTGATAACGAGTGGGGCCAAATAATTCGATTGGAGTAGTTGCTGAACCATACCACATAGTTCCAGCAACAACGAAAGCTGCAAAAAAAACAGCAGCAATACTACTGGAAAGTACAGTTTCAATATTACCCATGCGTAATCCTTTGTATAGACGTTGAGGCGGACGGACACTAAGATGGAATAGACCCGCTAATATGCCCAATGTACCTGCTGCAATATGATGAGAAGCTATTCCCCCCGGAACAAAAGGATCAAAACCTTCCGCACCCCATGCTGGATTTACAGATTGTACTTTTCCAGTTAGTCCATAAGGATCAGATACCCATATTCCAGGACCATATAAGCCTGTTACATGAAATGCACCAAAGCCAAAGCAAGCGACTCCTGAGAGAAATAAATGAATTCCAAAGATCTTGGGCAAATCCAAAGAAGGTTTTCTCGTACGTTCATCACAGAATATTTCTAGGTCCCAATACACCCAATGCCAGATAGCTGCCAAGAAGCACAAGCCAGAAAACAAAATATGTGCCCCTGCCACGCCTTCATAACTCCAAATGCCCGGATTCGTTATAGTTCCTCCCGAAATATTCCAACCCCCCCACGAATTGGTTATTCCTAAACGAGTCATGAAGGGTATAACGAACATGCCTTGTCTCCACATTGGATCAAGAACAGGGTCAGAGGGATCAAAAACCGCTAATTCATATAGAGCCATCGATCCGGCCCAACCAGAAACTAGAGCTGTATGCATTATATGAACAGAAAGTAATCGACCGGGATCATTCAATACAACAGTATGAACACGATACCAAGGTAAACCCATGTAAATACCCCTTTCTGAAAAAGAAATAGACATTATGTAACTTTATCGCATTGGAAAAGACTCGAACCGTGTATTTCACCTGTTCAGTAGATTTTGTATAGGAAAGGGTTAATATTTATTTGTATTCCCTTCTTTTATTTTTAATGAAATAGAATAGAAAGAATTTGAAATAGAAAGAGAAGGGACCCATTCTCTTTCTTTCTATTTAGAAGAACAAAGAGAAACAGATCTTATTCTATACCCGATAAGTACAAATACGCAATGGGAGTATTTTGAGGGAAAAAATGTATAAATACTTTTTTAGAATTCGAAATAATTTGATCGATCAACTGATCCGATCGATCCCGTTCGTTACAATCTTTCTTTATTCATTCTGTCTTCCTCTATGAACCTTCCAGTCCTATATCCTATCTATCTATATATATAAAATAGAAAGTCTATACATATATCTATCTATACATATAGATAGATATATATAGATAGATACTAATATCTAAATTAGATATAGATACTAATATTCTAAATTAGAAATTAGAATCTATCTATTTAGATAGATCTAGATAAATAATATGAAGTTCTATTTTATTTATATAATAGATAGAATAGAAGATTCTAAATAGAAATAGAAAGAAGATTAAAAGATATAAAAATAGAATAGATAATAATAATAGTAGTAATAGTAGAATAGAGGATAGAAAAGAAAAAATATCTAAAAAATATAGATATATATATATAATAGAAAATATACAAAGATAAAAGAAAGAGAAAAAAGGATGAAGACAATAAAACCATTGTTACGTTTCCATATTAAAGTAAAGTATAGTACTTCATTTTTTTTTATCTTAATGCCCATTGGTGTTCCAAAAGTACCTTTTCGGAGTCCTGGAGAGGAAGATGCAGCTTGGGTTGACGTATAGTGCGACTTGTCAGACATATGGGTCATATGGTATTTCCCCATTATCTCCCCCGATCGAGTATTATCTGTTTCGCCCAATCCAATAAATATATAGATTGAATATTGTATTGATTGAACCATCAAAGATTCGGAGCGTGAAGCACAATAAATCCTATTGGGGATCAATATTATCAATTAAAATAATTGATGGTTTACTTGGACTGATAAAAGAAAATATCCAGGCTCCGTTCAGAGAATACCCAATTGGAAATGGTAAGAGTAAAAGTAATAGAATGGGAGTGTAAATGTAGTAATCTAAATAATAAATATTCAATAAAGAATAGAAAAATAAAATATGAATTTAATTCAATTATTAATAAATTAGGAGATTTATTAGTAATGAAATAGAATATAATCTAACTTTCTAGAATAGAATCTATTATGTAGAATATACACAATTACCACTTGTATCATAGACTCTTATTATACTTACTATATGGATAATATAAAACTACTTACCAATGGAGTAGTATGATGAATACATCGAAATTTTGGGGATTGGGGAAAGGTATGAAATAGTTGAAAAAAAAAAGAAGTGGTACTGGAATCATTTGACCTATATGCGCAAATGGAATTCGGACAAATCTTCCCCCGGAGTAGAACAAGAACCTAAAAGAATCGAAAGGCCCATTCAGGAACAAGAAAATGACATCTTAATTTTAATTTCGATGAAACAATACATCAATGAGAAGTAAGTTCATAAAATTCTTTTTTATTTTCTACATTATAGAATATAAGGAAGGAGAGCAAAACTCATGTTAAAAAAAAAAAAGAAATAGGATTGGAATCGACACATTGATTTTTTTTTCGCAATTCTTTCGAACCGTATGCATCCAAAGGTGCACGTACGGTTCCTCAGGGATACAAATTTTCCCTAATCAACCGACTTCATCGAGAAAGATTACTTTTTTTAGGACAAGAGGTTGATAATGAGATCGCGAATCAACTTGTTGGTCTCATGGTATATCTCAGCATAGAAGATGATACTAAGGATCTTTATTTATTTATAAATTCTCCAGGCGGATGGGTAATACCAGGAATATCCATTTATGATACTATGCAATTTGTGTCACCGGATGTACATACAATATGTATGGGATTAGCCGCTTCAATGGGATCTTTCATTCTGGTCGGAGGAGAAATTACCAAACGTCTAGCATTCCCTCACGCTTGGCGCCAATGAGTTTTTTTATTTGAGAATACTATGCCTTCGCTGTATCGAATATGAATCAAATAAAGAATAAGTAATAATAGCATGGCACTTCGAGTTCGATATGAACAAACCATTATTGTTTTTTTTCTAAAATGAGATTTTGTATCGAGATAGTAGTATGAAATAAGGTTTATTCCCAATTTGATTTTATGTGTCAAGCAAGAGTCGATTTTAGCGTCACAAACCCTTATTATTCCACACCATAAGTCTCTTTCTTATTTTTATGTTATGAGATAAAGAGTCAAAAAAATGGAAAAAAAAATGATTTTTTCCTTCTTGGATCATATCAAAAAGAAACTTTGGGATTGCTAAACTACAGACGAGATATATAGATAAATATATAAAGCAACAGAACCATCATAGTATCTTTTTAACTACTACGAAAGGAAGGGTGGTAAATGGATCATTTAACGATTTGGATCGAAAAAATAAATTCCATTGCAGAGCCGTATGCAATGTACAAAAGATGCCCGTACGGTTGTTTAATTCTATTTTTTATTGTTATTTTGATTCCCCCTTACTTTAAATAAATCGTGCAATATATAGATAGAAGAACTCATGATGTTCTATCAATATCATCAGGGTTATGATTCACCAACCTGCTAGTTCTTTTTATGAAGCACAAGCAGGGGAATTTATCCTGGAAGCAGAAGAACTATTGAAGCTTCGCGAAACTCTCACAAAAGTTTATGTACAAAGAACGGGCAATCCTTTATGGGTTATATCCGAAGATATGGAAAGGGATGTTTTTATGTCAGCAACAGAAGCCCAAGCTCATGGCATCATTGATCTTGTAGCGGTCGAAAATGAAAATACTGGGGATTCCATATAAATATACGAATTCCTTTTCAAAATTCTAATTTTCCGTGTGAATAGAAATCATTCATAATCATCAACCATCAGGTTAAGATCGATCTAAACCAACCCGCTCTATTCTATATAGAATGAGATTCTATAGACACGCCATGCCAACCATTAAACAACTTATTAGAAACGCAAGACAGCCAATAAGAAATGTCACTAAATCTCCCGCTCTTCGAGGATGTCCTCAGCGTCGAGGAACATGTACTAGGGTGTATGTGCGACTCGTTCAGTTCAGATCATGAGTTTGAAGAAATGAAAATTTTTTTTCCAGTATCAACGACCACTACCAATGAATTAGGATAGATAGAGTGGAAGACGGCTTTTTAATTGACTAGTATCTAAAAATGCAGATCTATCATCTACCTAATTAGGTTATTAATTTATGGTTTCTATTGGTGCAAATCCAATCACTCCGTTTGAGATGAGAAAGAATTCTCCATTGGTAACAATGAGTTATCCATTAAGCGGAGGAAAAAGGTTATGCTCCTATTCCTTTTCTTGAAAAAAAAACGGACTAACAGGGTCAGCTACTTAGCCAACTTTCATAATGAAATGCCGTCACTGTATGGATAGCCTTTTTTGTGAAAAGGACTATTACTTTCTAATTATAATTGAAAAAAAAAAGAATTCTAATTGAAAAAAGAATGGGTAGAGCCAAAGAGTGTGAATTATACAAGTTCACAATAAAATTCGATGAAATGAAAGAAGAGGCTCCGGTGTATAGAGAGGACCTCACCGTTTCAGAAGTTGCCATAGAAACGAAGGAACCCACTATTCTTTTTTATTTAGTAGCAGTCGTATTTCTTATTTCCAGGCGAGATACCTTGAAGAAAGAAAAAATTGTGGTCGGGAAGGTCATAGTCGCATAAGCCATTGGAATTTATATTTTATATATCGGAAGAATCCGTTTTGTTATTAATCGACCGGAGGAAAAGGATGACTGAAAGAATAGAAATCAATTAGTTATTCAAGAAAGTTTCATTTGATTCAATGACCAGAGTTAAACGAGGATATACAGCTCGGAGACGTCGAAAAAAGATTCGTTTATTTGCATCAACCTTCATAGGGGCTCATTCAAGACTTACTCGAACAACTACTCAACAAAGAATGAGAGCTTTAGTTTCCTCTCATATAGATCGGAGCAGGAAAAAGAGAGATTTTCGTCGTTTGTGGATCACTCGGATAAATGCGGTAACTCGCGAGGATAGGCTATTCTATAGTTATAGCCTATTTATCCACAATCTGTACAAGAGGCAATTGCTTCTGAATCGTAAAATACTTGCGCAAATAGCCCTATCAAATCAAAATTGTTTTGATATTATTTCAAATAAAATAATCAATCAAAAAGAAAAAATAATAAAAATCAAATAAAAGAAATTGAATCGAAAATGATTGAAACAGGATTTCCCGGAGAATGGACTCCGGGAAGATAGAAGAAAAATAAATTCATATTTTTTTTTCGAGCAAAACATTAATATGAGCTTGAGTTCCGATTGGAGTTTTGAGGAGTCTATTTATTTATTTTTGGTTCTAGGACCAGTAGTTCTAGGGATCGACTCCACTCTCTCCAATTGTTTCTCATTATTACGAAAAGGTAACAAAGATAAAATACGAGCTTGTTTTATAGCAATAGTAATTAATCGTTGTTGTTTTAAGGTCAACCTATTCGTCCGTCTAGATAAGATTTTTCCTTGTTCACTAAGAAATCGACTAATTAAACTCATGTTTCTATAATCGATTCGATCCCCCGATCCAATTGGGGGTAAACGCCTACGAAAAGATCGCTTGGATTTACGAAAAGGTTGTTTGGATTTATCCATGGTTTACTTATTCCTTGTTTGTTTATTCCTTCCTTATATATAAAATAATCTATAAAATAGAATCCTATTTTTTTCTTATTCATTTAAGTTAAGATTCGACCAAGATAGGATTTGGTTTGTATTATATTGTATTATATATGTTAAGATGTAAAGTTCTTATTCTTCCCACTCTTTGGAAAAAGCACACACGCATTCCGTTCCATCTATTTCTTTATTTCCCCATGAATAGTATACTTTTGACAATAGCGACAAAATTTTCTCAATTCTAGTCTATTGGGTGTATTGTGTCGATTCTTTTGAGTAATATATCTAGAAATGCCTGGCGATTCTTTATTGCCACCCTTTCGAACACAACAGGTACATTCCAAAATCAATAGAATTCTAATATCTTTACCCTTGGCCATGAACCTCCTTTTCCTTTTGGATCGACTTCACTTTAGAACTCTCTTCATTTTCTTTTTTATCCGAACCAACCAAAGAAAATAAAAAAAAAAAAGAATCTAGATTATCTATCTATACTATATTAATAAATATTCCTAAAAGTTAATAACTCAAAATGGAATTTTTCAATATTTTCTTTTTCTAATTATTATAATTCGAATGACTTCGAAGTACTCTAATATAAAATAGAATTACTATGAATTACTCTACTATAATTAAAAAGAAAAAGATTTATATTCATTAATGGAAGAGTATTAAGAATATCGTAATAATTAATTAATACAATTTTTTCTAACTAGGAATGATTTCTATCCTAATCTCAGTATTTTCTTCTTTCTATGTTAGAATTTTGCGCTCCTAGACTGAATCCACATTTACTTTTTTTCCCAAAAATACTATCGTAGATTCACTGTATTTTGACTGAGGTTCAATACACTCTTTCTCTTTTTTTTTTAGAATAGGAAAGAAAAAGGGAGAAAAATTGGAGCCATGTTACGTAGAATTGTATCTAAAATATTCTTCATTTTTTCACAGATCAATACAAGAATTCAATCAAGATGAAAAAAAGGGGAATGACAAGGCATCTGGAAAGAAACGATTAATTTCTATCAATAGACCTGCTAAAGACCCAAACCATAGAGTGGTTAGCACAGGTGCCGTTGAGAGATATGTTTTTATATCTCGCATTTCAAATCCTCCTTCTTCTTTTATTTTATATTTTTATTTTTCTTATTTCTTTTAATTCTTTATTTTTATTGTATCTCTTTTTATTGTATATTGTAATACATATATAATCCTAGTTTGATATTTCTAAGAAATAGATCATAGATAACCCGATATTTTAGTTCAAGATCATTTGTTTTTGCTTGAAATGAAATTAGAATTACTAACTAAAATGCATATGTATAATTACGCAGCAAATTCCATTTTGCCTCCCCTTAAAAAAAAATAGACAAGAACATTCTCTACCTATATAGATAGGTAGAGCAAAAAAGAAGTATGTGGAAAAAAAGACATATATTTTATACAATGACACTGTACAACAATTTTTAAAAGGGATGTAGCGCAGCTTGGTAGCGCGTTTGTTTTGGGTACAAAATGTCACAGGTTCAAATCCTGTCATCCCTACCTATTCTTTCTCCTATGGACAGTTACAAGGGATTTATTGAGTAAGATCGGGAAATTTTGGACATAATCTTTCGTTTTGTACATACTCTATGTACAAAGTGTAAAAAACACCCCTCGGGTGTAAAAAAATTCTTATTTTTTACAATCGTATCTACTGTTATATATCTACTATATATAGGATATATACAAGCGCTCTTAGTTCAGTTCGGTAGAACGTGGGTCTCCAAAACCCGATGTCGTAGGTTCAAATCCTACAGAGCGTGATTCCGTTTATGTTATGTAAAATTACAATGAAATAACTTAACAAAACAAAAAAACAAAGTAGAATTGTAACTGAAATTTGACCTCCTACAAGGAGGAGGTCAATCAAAAAAAGAGATGTTACTCAATCAAAGATCCAACTGATCACCGCGCCTGTATTGTAAATATGCAGTTACAAATAATCCTGTTAAAGTAATAGGAATTAGACCTAAGACGATTCCAAATAGAAAAACTTCAATCATTTCAATTTTTTTAGGGAATAAAAAGAGAGGTAAGATCTATCCCTAAATATTAATCTGAATTATCTGTGAATCTCAATGACCAGGAATTGGCAATTGACGCGGTAAAGAACCATAGAATACCTGAAATTCAATATTCTGTGAGAGGCTTTGATTTTTATTTTTGGAAATTGTTTCTTTAATTTCATTCATTTCAAATAAGTCGTATCTTGTTCAAACCAATAAATAGAGCTGGGGTTATAGTTGAAGCAGCCAGTAAAAAACCAAAATATCTAGTTAGAATAGGCATGAAATAGCTAAATTAGATATGTTCTTTTACTACATATATGAAGAAAACATTTACCTAAGTCTAACGGTAATAAAAACTAATTGAAAGAATTCATTTAGTTCCAATTTCAAGTTAATGATTCATTAGTCATTATAGACGGACACTAAAAAAAAAGAAAACCTTGACTTGAAAAAAAAATTGAAAATTATTGAAAATTTTCATTTGAATTTTCTTTCGGGCCAACTCGATTTAAAGAAGAGCCACTTCTATTACCCTTTTAAGTTCTATATTCTTTAACCATATTAAAGAATCCCATCTTTGTTTTGTATTGTAGTTCCATAAGGAAAGAACTCTTGGGTAGATCTAATGTAATAATAGTTGCATCACGAATATGGATTATTCCAACGATCTCTTTTTTTTTTCTTTTCACAAATATTAAAAATACTAAATAGAAATAAATATAAAAAAGAATAATAAAAAATAGGAAATATAATTCTATTATATTAATTCCAATTAACCAATTAAAAATGAAATAGTAAAGAATTAAATAGATAGGGATAGTAATCAGAATTTCCATT